TTTTACTACAATTACTTGAAATGCGTTTGGATAACATCCTTTTTCGATTGGGTATGGCTTCAACTATTCCCCAAGCCCGCCAATTAGTTAACCATAGACATATTTTAGTTAATGGTCGTAGAGTAGATATACCAAGTTATCGCTGCAAACCCCACGATATTATTACAGCAAGGGATGAACAAAAATCTAGAGCTCTGATTCAAAATTATCTTGATTCATCCCCCCGTGAGGAATTGCCAAAACATTTGACCCTTCAACCATTCCAATATAAAGGATTAGTCAATCAAATAATAGATAGTCAATGGGTCGGTTTGAAAATAAATGAATTGCTAGTTGTAGAATATTATTCTCGTCAGACTTAAACCTAATTAAAATAAAACAAGAAAACAAGGGTTCGGACAATTTTTCCCTTTTCGCCTAAGCAAAAAGACCCAACAAAGTAAGGAGTTTGATACGGGGATTTTTCTCCCATTCATGGATCACGGATCGGTAGGGAGATTTTCATTCCCTGTTGTCTACCCTTTCCGGTATTTTATTTTCTGTACTGCAGAACATAGGAATAAAGAATCTATATCAAAATAAAAGAAAGGTTTAACTTAACTGTTGGAATAATGGTATCCATTGTTATTTGCTTTGATACATTGCTGTCAATAAGATTGGTGAATTAGGTGAAAGGTACGGAAAGAGAGGGATTCGAACCCTCGGTAAACTAAAGCCTACATAGCAGTTCCAATGCTACGCCTTGAACCACTCGGCCATCTCTCCTACATAATGATTATGGCCCAGAAACCGAGTGAATAGTGAGTCATTCAAATTAGCATATTAGATTTTTTGATAGGTACGTACAGTCAATTCTAACTATCAAAAAATATAGAAAACTTGTCATCAAAGAAAAACCCTTCCTTCTAAGGGGGGGATAAAGATAATCTTTTTTGTGAAAAACTAAAAAAAAGAGATATATCTATTCATTTCATTTTTGCGAAGAGGACGCTCCCATCTTTTCCCAATAGTTATTCTTTTTACTTACAATATTTATACCAAATTAAATCAATGAATTAGAACGAATCAATTGATCTATTTTTTTTTTTTATTTATTTTTTTTATGTTATTTCGTACTGTACAATTTCTTTGTTTGTGGGATCATTTTCTCACAAGAGGTAAGTAAAAGAAATTATAGAATGGATTGCTACCTATGCCCAGATCTCGGATAAATGGAAATTTTATTGATAAGACCTTTTCAATTGTAGCCAATATCTTATTACGAATAATTCCGACAACTTCAGGAGAAAAAGAGGCATTCACCTATTACAGAGATGGTGCGATTTGATGTTTTTTTTTCTTTACCGCTTTCAGTCTTCGGAGAAAGATACATTATTTGGGAGAGAAAGAAAAAAATTATTGAAATAAATCTACGCTTATTGTGAAGGTGAAGTTTGTAAATAAAACAATTCCTTCTGTCGTGTATCCCCGATTAATGCAGCCTCAGATGCTTCAATTGTCGATTCTAGTATTGAGCGAAAGGTTACACCTATGGGTTAGGTCAACCCTACTCCACTAGTACCAATAGGCAGCATAGGGGAAGAAGCACTACGCCTAGGAATCAACAATACGAAAACTTTGTTATAAATTATACCTTTTCTTTATCGGAATCGGGACTAACAAGAATGGTTGGTACAACAAACATCCATCTCGTTCGTATTTTGGATACCCGTATAACCATCGAAGACTGTTGAAGTGACTAATTCCCGGAAATGAAGGAGTGTTAAGAACAAAGAAATTGTTAGAGTTATCATTTTTATCTAGTACCACGATACTTGATGTTAAGAAAAGATCTTTTACAGGAAGGTTGGCTAGAGATTTCTTGTAAAAATACTAGCCCCGTTCGGTTCATAATGAAATTATTTCAATCTTTTTTGATTCCATGTATTATTCTCATTATGCACATAAAAAAGGAGGAGCCGTATGAGATGAAAATCTCACGTACGGTTCTGGAACGGAGATTCTTTGAATCGAAGACGACCGTAACGGATGTCGGCTCAATCCGAAGGAAATTATGCGGAAGCTTTGCAGAATTATTATGAAGCTATGCGACTAGAAATTGATCCCTATGATAGAAGTTATATACTCTATAACATAGGCCTTATCCACACAAGGAACGGAGAACATACGAAAGCTTTGGAATATTATTTTAGGGCACTAGAACGAAACCCGTTCTTACCACAAGCTTTAAATAATATGGCCGTGATCTGTCATTACGTGCGACTATCTCCACTATAGAAAGAAAAAAAGGAAAGAAAGAGCAAATCCGCTAATAAATACTAGAAAATAGGCTTTCTACATATCATATCTATCGTGTCCAAAACAACGATTTTTATCAGCTGTAGCAAAGAAAAAGAAAGAAACTTCATAGAAGTCCAAATATGAAGAAATAGGTATGCCTAGATCCTTTAGTCTATGGATAAAGAAAGGATCTAATTGATAGAATAAGCACCGTAAAGAT